AAATATCATATATTTCGATCTATTTATCAAAAATATACATATATATATAATTCTAATAGTATTTAGTATATAGTATTTCGAATTCGAAATCGAATATTCTAATTTATAGAATTTCGAATTCTATAATAATGTAATAATTAGGTTAAAGTAAACATTAATTAATAGTACTTAACATATAGAATTATAAGATATTTAATTATTAGATATTTGATTGTTAAATATTTCATTTTTTAAATTATAGTCTTATAAATTTTAATAAGTAATTAGGAATTCCATATTTCTTTCAATATTTCTAAATGAATGGTTAATTCTACATTAAAACAATGATTATTTATATCTATTAGATTCTTTTTAGTTATATCCATTTTCTTTTATTATAGGAATGAAATGAATGGATTGTTTATTGAAAGAAAAACTAAAAAAATGAAAGAAATAGAAAAGACTAATCTAGATCATAATCAAAGATTCCCACGTTTTCATTCGAAAATATATAAAGAATCGATCATTCGAGTATTGAAAATTGCATGAAAACATAATAGAAGTAGGGGCATAGAATATAGATAGATATGTGGTATATATCGGTGTATATTGAATTGCGAATAAATAGATAATAGAATCATTTTTGATTCAACTAAATAATATAATGGTATCCAATATAGATGAAATAAAATCAATAAAATAGGAACAAACATTTTTCAATATAAGAATCCGTATTTAAATTGAATTTAATGAATTCAAAAGTTCCGGCATGGCATAATGTTCATAATATAAATAAAAAAGTATTCTAATGAGATTAGAAAGTAAAAAAAAGAGGGGGATATGGCGAAATAGGTAGACGCTACGGACTTAATTGGATTGAGTCTTGGTATGGAAACTTACCGAGTGAGAACTTTCAAATTCAGAGAAACCCTGGAATTCACAATGGGCAATCCTGAGCCAAATCCTTTTTTCCGTAAACGAAGAAAAGTTCAGAAAGTTATAATCAAAAAAAAGGATAGGTGCAGAGACTCAATGGAAGCTGTTCTAACAAATGAAGTTGACGACTTTTCCTTTTGTATTAGGAAAGGAATCCTTCCATCAAAATTCCAGGAATGAATCAAAGATAAACCTATGGATATATATACTGAAATACTATTTCAATTGATTAATGAAGACTTACAATCTCTGTTTGTGATAAAAATATTCAAAAATGAAAGACGTAAATCAAATCAATTCCAAGTTTAATAAAGTTGAAGAAAAGACGGAATATTCATTGACCCAATCATTCACTTCATCATAATCTGATAGATCCTTTGAAGAACTGATCAATCAGACGAGAACAAAGATAGAGTCCTATTCTACATGTCAATACCGACAACAATGAAATTTATAGTAAGAGGAAAATCCGTCGACTTTAGAAATCGTGAGGGTTCAAGTCCCTCTATCCCCAAAGGACCTGTTTAATTTAACTTTCGAATTCTTTTTCCTATATCCTCTCTATTTTTAATTCATTATTTCCATTATTTATGTGTTTTATTCTGTTTACTCACAAAAAAATTGGAATTTTTCTCTTTTTCTTATCATATCAGAATTATAAGTCATAAGTTTTGGAATATATATATGTGAATGTGAAACACGTAGAATTTTGTTAATGATAAACATACAAAAGAATATCTTATTTTTGAGCAAGGAATCCTCCTCATATGCGTGATTAACAATCCAAAATAATTGCTACTACTGAAACTTACTTACAAATTTGTATTTTTCGTCTTTTTTGGACTTAGTTGACATAGATTCATTGACATATACTCCAGTAATCTTTTAAAATAAAAATAAGGCTGATGCATCAAGAATGGTCGGGATAGCTCAGCTGGTAGAGCAGAGGACTGAAAATCCTCGTGTCACCAGTTCAAATCTGGTTCCTGGCATATGATTCATTTGTATGAGTATCGATTCCCCATATTTAAATAAATATGGGGAATCGATACATACCCATTTTTGCTCTAGATTATCATATATATATATTTATTTTATCTATTTAGGTATCTGTAGATATACTCTTCCTAGATGCTTAAAGAATAGATGCATTTTTAGGTATATTCTCTATATATAATGAATTCTTTGATTTTGTTTCCCCTTTTTTCTGCTATCTAAAAAAATGTTAAGTTAATATTTCCATATGGTTAAATTGGTTAGTCGAAAGACCAAAAAGTCTAGTCTAAAGGAGTTTAGGGGTAGAGCAGGAATAGGAAAAGTCATCTTAGATGGATTACACAAATAGAATCGAGCCCAATTCTTTGTATTTTTTTGAGATTTTCTTCATATCTTTGGATGTTACTTTTTATTTTTGAGGCCATATAATTGATGTTGATGTGCACAGTACATAGTTCATGATACAGAATTTTAGCAGTTCATCCTATTTCTGGCTTGGCTCATCCGAAATAAAAGTATTGTTCCATATTTTCGAATTTCAAAGAACCCCCATCCAATTTTGTAATCCCTACATTATTATATTATCTTA